GAAGGTTTAGATAAAAGATCTCTTATTCGAGATATACTCGAAAAAAGGACTCAATTGTACAATGATAAGACTCAAAAAAAAAACTTACCTAAAATCTATGATCCTTTATTACATGGGCTTTATCGTGGAAGACTAAAAAAAAATTCACCCGGAATCCTAAATAAAACTTATATAAAAAATAAGATAGGAATACTTTGGATAAATAAGGTTCACAATATAATTCTTTTTAATGATTATGACAAATTTGACCAGACAATAGATCGAGTTAATCAAAAATCATTTTCAAGAGAGGAGGTAGGGTCTTTATTTACAGAACACGAACGAGAACAAATTGATTCAGAAGAACGAATAAAAATTTTAAATTTTTTATTCGATGCAGTTATAGCCGACCCCAATGATCAAAAATTTAGAAAAAAATCGATAAAAGAAATTAGTAAAAGAGTTCCTCGGTGGTCATACAAATTAATCGATAATTTAGACCAAGAACTGGGAGAATACGACGAAAATCTAAGAGGGGAGCCTGGATTTCGTTCACGAAAAGCCAAACGTTTAGTGGTTTCTGTTGATCACCAGACAAAAGAGGATGTGACTTTGCCACATTATTTGGAACAATCGGATTTTCGTCGATATATAATCAAAGGTTCCCTGCGTGCACAAAGACGTAAAACTTTTATTTGGAAACCGGTTCAAGCAAATGTCCATTCCCCTCTTTTTTTGAACAGAATAGACAAACCCTTTTATTTGTCTTTTGATATTTCCGGATTGATGAAAATAATTTTTAGAAATTGGATGTGGAAAAATAACGACCACAAACTTTCTGATTATACAAACGAAAAGCCAATAAAATTGGATAAAAAAATAAAAAAGCAGTCAAAAAAAAAAAGATACGCAACACAAGAAAAGGTACGTATAAAACAAGCGGAAGGCTGGGATAAGCGTTTCCTTACTCGAATACTAAGAAGCTCTATGTTAGTAATTCAATCAATTCTTAGAAAATATATTATATTACCTTCATTGATAATAGCTAAAAATTTGGGTCGAATACTATTATTCCAAGATCCTGAGTGGTACGAGGATTTTAAGGATTGGAGGCGGGAAATTTATGTTAAGTGCACTTATAGTGGTGTTAATTTATCTGAAACAGAATTTCCGAAAAACTGGTTAACAGAAGGTATTCAGATAAAGATCCTATTCCCTTTTCGCCTGAAACCTTGGCACCGATCTAAGACTAAGATACAAACCTCTCAGAAAGATGCAAAAAGTGAAGAAGAAGCCGATTTTTGTTTTTTAACAGCTTTGGGATTGGAAACTGAAATGCCCTTTGGTTCTCCCCGAAAACGACGTTCGTTTTTTGAACCCATTTTTAAAGAACTAAAAAAAAAAATATTGAAAACGAAATTTTTTAGAATTTTAAGGGTTTCCAAAGAAGGAAAAAAAAAAGAACTTTCAAAAAGAAACTTGAAAGAAATCGATGAATTGGGTGAAACTAAAAAAAGTTCGATACTCAGTAATCAGAAGATTCACAAATCGTCTATTGAAATTCCATCTATGGATTGGCCAAATTTCGCCCGGACCGAAAAAAAAATGAAAGCTCTCACTATTAGAACAAGCAGAATACGAAATCAAATATATAAAATTACAAAAGCAAATAAAAAAGGCTCGCTAACTCAAGAAACAAATATTAGTTCGAACAAACCAACTTATTCTGCTAAAATATTCGACTCATCAAAAAAGATTTTGAAGATATTCAAAAAAAGAAATACTCGATTAGCCCGTAAATCCTATTTTTTTGTAAAATTTTTTATTGAAAAGCTATACAGAAATTTTTTTTTAGCTACCCTTACTATTCCAAGAATCCATGCAAAATCTTTTCGTGAATCAACAAGAAAAAAAATTAAAATTTTTGAGAAAAACATCCACAATAATGAAGAAAATACGGAAATACTTAATAAAACAAATCAAAATCGAATTCACTTTATTTCGACTGTCAAAAAATTACTTTTGAAGATTAGTAATAAGAATTCAAAGATTTCTGGGAATTTATCCTCTTTTTCACAATCACAAGCATATGTATTTTACAAATTGTTACAAGCCCCAATTTTTAACTTTTCTAATTTAAGACCTATTCTTCAATATCACGGAACATCTCTATTTCTTAATAATGAAATAAAATATTTTTTTTACAAACACGGAATATTTAATTACCAATTAAGACATAAGCCCTTTTGGCATTTTGGAAGGAATCTATGGAAAAACTGGTTAAGCAATCATTATCAATATGATTTCTCTCGGATTAAATGGTCTAGATTAGTACCACAAGAATGGCGAAATAGAGCCCATCAACGCTGTATGGCTCAAAATAACGATTTCAGTAAAAGACATTCATATGAAAAAAACCGATTAACTCATTGCCAAAAACAAAACCAACATTTTTTTGAAGCAGACTCATTACATAATAAAAAATCGAATTTTAAAAAACACTATAGATATTCTCTTTTATCATATAAATCGGTTAATTATGAAGATAAGAAAGACTCATATATTGATAGATCACTAGGCCAAGTAAATAATAAAGAAGAGTATTATTATAATTACAATATAAAGAAAGGAAATTTATTTGCTATGCTGGGGGGTATCCCTATCAATAATTATCTAGGAGAAGATGATATTATGGATATGGACAAATTCTTGTATAGAAAATATTTTGATTGGAGAATTCTTAATTTTTATCTTCGAAATAAGGTCAATATTGAAGCCTGGGTTGATATGGATACTGGTACCAACAGTAAGCCAAATACTAAGATTGGGTCCGATAATTCTAACAAAATTGATGCAATTAATAAAAGAGGCCCCTTTTATCTTACAATTCATCAAGATGAAGAAATTAACCCATCCAACAAAAAAAAAACACTTTTTGATTGGATGGGAATGAATGAAGAAATACTAAGTTGTCCTATATCAAACCTGGAGCCTTGGTTCTTTCCAGAATTTGCGCTACTTTTTAATGCATATAGAACAAAACCATGGATCATATTTAATGGAAATGTTTTCAATTTTAATGGAAATGGTAAAAAAATTCGAACCGGAAAAAAAGAAGCGTATCCTTTTATATCATCCAATCAAAAAGAATATCTTGAATTAGCGAATCAAAGTCAAGAAGAAAAAGAGCCCGAAGACCGGGACCAAGGAAATCCGGAATCAGGTGCACAAAACCAAGTAAGTCTTGGATCAGTTCTCTCAAACCACGAAAAGGATGTTGAAGAAAATTCGACGAGGTCGGACAGGAAAAAACATATAAAGAAAAAGCAATACAAGAGAGAAACAGACGTACGACTTGATTTCTTCCTAAAAAAATATTTGTGTTTGCAATTGAGATGGAGAGGTACTGTTTCTTTAAGGGAAAAAATACTCAATGATATGAAAGTATATTGTCACCTGGTTCGACTGATAAATCCTAGCGACGTTACTATAGCCTCTATTCAAGGAGGAGAAATTTGTTTGGATATTTTGATCACTAAGAAGGATTTCGCTCTTACAGAATTGACGAAAGGGGGAATGCTTATTATCGAACCTCGTCGTTTGTCTGTAAAAAATGATGGACAATTTTTTATATATCAAATCGTAGGTATTTCATTGGTTCATAAGAATAAGCGCAAAATTACTAAAAGATACCATGAAAAAGGCTATGTTGATAAAAAAATTCTTAATGAATTTATTGCAAAACATCAAAAAATGGCTGGAAATAGAAACAAAAATCATTATGATTTGCTTGTTCCTGAAAATATTTTATTCCCTAAACGTCGTAGAGAATTAACAACTCTAATTTATCTCAATTCGAAAAATCAAAACGGTATGGGGATAAATCCATTATTTTGTACTAACGTAAAAAGCAGGGGTTCCTTTTTGGATAAAAACAAAGATTTTTCTAGAGATAAAAACCAACTAATTAAATTAAAGTTCTTTATTTGGACCAATTCTCGATTAGAAGATTTAATTTGTATGAATCGCTATTGGTTTAATACCAATAACGGGAGTCGTTTCAGTATGGTAAGGGTACATATGTATCCACGATTGAAAATTCGTTAATAGTTTCCTATCGACCGTGTCCCTGTTTGGGACATGAAAACAAAGAAATGGATACATGTCTTGTCTTCCATTCCAGTCTGATACAAGATACCAATTTAATGGCGTACATATTAATTCGATCCATAAATGAATCAAGAAGCTATTTTTTTTTTTAGGTCCAATTTTTCTGTTTTGCAGAAATCTACCATCCTTTTTGATCCCAATCAAATTGAAAATTGAATTGATTATTGATTTTCTAGCAAGTTCATAACGAACTTAAGATTATTGTAGATATCAAATTCAAGTAACTAGTATTATTATCACTGATCAGTAAAATTCATCTTCAAAAAGGAGGGAGAGAGGTTTTCTTTTTATGGTAAAAAATTCATTCGTCTCAGTTATGTTTCAAGAAAAAAAAGAAGAAAACTGTGGATCGGTTGAATTTCAAGTATTAGGTTTCACTAATAAGATACGGAGACTTACTTCACATTTAGAATTACACAGAAAAGACTTTTTATCTCAAAGGGGTCTACGGAAAATTTTGGAAAAACGCCAACGTCTACTAGTGTATTTATCAAAGAAAAATCGAATACGTTATAAAGAATTAATTAGTAAGTTGAATATTCGGGAGTCAAAAAATCGTTAATTTGAAAAAAAAAAAATTTGAATTATTTGATTTTGAATCTTGATGAACTTTTTGTTGTTTTCAACAATTCATGTAAGAATGAATCGAGTAAAAACCTATGAGTATACTAGCTACAGAAAAAGAATTTATGATAGTCAATATGGGACCTCACCACCCGTCAATGCACGGTGTTCTTCGTCTTATCGTTACTCTAGATGGTGAAGATGTTATTGACTGTGAACCAATATTGGGTTATTTACACCGAGGGATGGAAAAAATTGCGGAAAACCGAACAATTATACAATATCTGCCTTATGTAACCCGTTGGGATTATTTAGCTACTATGTTCACCGAAGCAATAACAGTAAATGGACCCGAACTCTTGGGAAATATTCAAGTACCAAAAAGAGCCAGCTATATCCGAGTAATTATGTTGGAGTTGAGTCGTATAGCTTCCCATCTGTTATGGCTTGGCCCTTTTATGGCAGATATTGGTGCACAGACTCCTTTCTTCTATATTTTTAGAGAAAGAGAATTAGTATATGATCTGTTCGAAGCTGCCACCGGTATGCGGATGATGCATAATTATTTTCGTATCGGAGGAATAGCGGCTGATTTACCCCATGGTTGGATAGATAAATGTTTGGATTTCTGCGATTATTTTTTAACGGGGGTTGCTGAATATCAAAAACTTATTACGCGAAACCCTATTTTTTTAGAACGAGTTGAAGGAGTAGGCATTGTTGGTGGAGAAGAAGCAATAAATTGGGGTTTATCCGGACCAATGCTACGAGCGTCTGGAATAGAATGGGATCTTCGTAAAGTTGATCATTATGAGTGTTATGACGAATTTGATTGGGAAGTCCAGTGGCAAAAAGAAGGAGATTCATTAGCTCGTTATTTAGTCCGAATCAATGAAATGGCGGAATCTATAAAGATTATTCAACAGGCTTTAGAAGGAGTTCCAGGAGGACCCTATGAAAATTTAGAAATTCGATGTTTTGATATAGAAAGCGGTCCAGAATGGAATGATTTTGAAGATCGATTCATTAGTAAAAAGCCTTCTCCCACTTTTGAATTGACGAAACAAGAACTTTATGTGAGAGTAGAAGCCCCAAAAGGGGAATTGGGAATTTTTCTGATAGGGGATCAAAGTGGTTTTCCTTGGAGATGGAAAATTCGCCCACCGGGTTTTATCAATTTGCAAATTCTTCCTCAGTTAGTTAAAAGAATGAAATTGGCTGATATTATGACAATATTGGGTAGTATAGATATTATTATGGGGGAAGTTGATCGTTGAAATGATAATTGATACAACAGAAGTACAAGATATCAATTCTTTTTCCAGGTTGGAATCCCTGCAAGAGGTCTATGGAATCGTGTGGGTGCTTGCCCCTATTTCGACTCCGGTAGTGGCAATCACAATAGGTGTCCTAGTAATTGTGTGGTTAGAAAGAGAAATATCTGCAGGAATACAACAGCGTATTGGGCCTGAATACGCCAGTCCCTTGGGAATTCTTCAAGCTTTAGCAGATGGGACAAAACTACTTTTCAAAGAAAACCTTCTTCCATCTAGAGGAAATAGTAGTTTATTCAGTATTGGACCATCTATAGCAGTAATAGCAATTCTACTAAGTTCTTCAGTAATTCCTTTTAGTCATAACCTTGTTTTAGCTGACCTCAATATCGGTATTTTTTTATGGATTGCCATTTCAAGTGTTGCCCCTATTGGACTTCTTATGTCAGGATATGGATCAAATAATAAATATTCCTTTTTAGGCGGTCTGCGAGCTGCTGCTCAATCGATTAGTTATGAAATACCATTAACTTTATGTGTTTTATCAATATCTCTACGTGCGATTCGCTAAAACCTAAGCTTTTTGTTTTCCTATTGTTTTGCTTTTTGTTCTAGAAAAAAAAAAAGAACTTGAATAGAAAAATAGAGATCTTCTGTTTTTTATTCATTTATTCTTTAAGGTTAATAAATTAGGTTAATAAAAGAAATTTGATAGTTATATATGAGTGAAAGAAAACAACTTTTTAATTCGCAGTACAAGCGGCTTAAGTCTCATTTCCTATGTACAAGCATTAAGGGGAAATAAACAAAAGTAAAAGTGGAGGGAGCCCCTTACCCCAAGATTAGTTGATTGATCATCCTAGCTTGAAGCGGGTTCAAAAGACCAACCTTATGGAATTTTATTTAGCGTCTGTATGTATTACAATACATATAGATTACGGAGGTTGAAAACACAAAATGGGCGGATAGGAAGGAACACCAAAAAACACACAACGGGTTAGTAATGTAGATTATGATTATGTCAATTCCCTAAAAGGATACTTCTGCATAACATAAAAAGAATACTAATTGGGGCTTTAAGTTGGTAGAAATGATCAGGCAGTACTCCCCACAATTCCGATCCAGAGTATGCTCCTATCCGCCAGTTAAAGAAATAACTATCAGGAACGAAATAATCCTTTCCCCTTTTTTTAAGCCTCCCTTTTCTCTTAGAAAGAAGAATAGGAACAAAAAAAATAGAAAAAAATAAAATTCCAATAGGAAAGGATCCTTTTCTTCTTTCTTTCCTATATTGATGAAATAAAATTCGTGTCATGATTCATGAACTAGTTAAATGTCTAATTCTTTTTCGTAATCAAAACTAAAAAAAGGATGGGTTGAAATATCTATTTCTATTTTGACAAGGAGTATTTTATTGAAGGGTTGATTAAGTTATTACTAAACACAGCAAAATTTAAATTCTTAAAGGATGAGATTAATTCCGAAATCCTTTTTTTATCCTTAGAGCAGACAGAATTCCTGTGGTATAATTGGGGACCCTCCACTCGATTTTGATAGATTTTTACTTTATCTATCCTATAACCCTATGAAGATAACTCCCGTCCTTACATTTATTTGTGGCCCTGAGGAGCCGTATGAGGTGAAAATCTCATGTACGGTTTTGTAATAGCGATGGGAACCATAATGTTACCACCGACTATGATTATCTAACAGTTCAAGTACAGTTGATATAGTTGGGGCACAATCAAAATATGGTTTTTGGGGGTGGAATTTGTGGCGTCAACCTATAGGGTTTATCGTTTTTATAATTTCTTCCCTAGCGGAATGTGAGCGATTACCTTTTGATTTACCAGAAGCAGAAGAAGAACTAGTAGCAGGTTATCAAACCGAATATTCAGGAATAAAATTTGGTTTATTTTACGTTGCTTCCTATCTAAATCTATTAGTTTCCTCATTATTTGTAACAGTTCTTTACTTGGGGGGTTGGAATCTTTCCATTCCATACATATTTGTTCCTGAGCTATTTGAAAGAAAAAAAGTGGATGGAATCTTTGGAACGACAATTGGTATCTTTATTACATTAGCTAAAACCTATTTGTTCTTGTTCTTTCCGATTACAACAAGATGGACTTTACCGAGACTAAGAATGGACCAACTATTAAATCTTGGCTGGAAATTTCTTTTACCTATTTCTCTGGGTAATCTATTATTAACAACTTCTTCCCAACTCCTTTCGCTATAAAAAAAGAATAGAAATAGAATATTCACTACTTGTCTCAAACAAGAGAAAGAAAGAAACTCAAATTATTCATAGATATTCACGATATGTTCCCTATGGTAATTGGTTTCATGAATTATGGTCAACAAACAATACGAGCTGCAAGGTACATTGGTCAAAGTTTCATGATTACTTTATCCCAAGCAAATCGTTTCCCTGTAAGTATTCAATATCCTTATGAAAAATTAATCACATCGGAGCGTTTTCGCGGTCGAATACATTTTGAATTTGATAAATGTATTGCTTGTGAGGTATGTGTTCGCGTATGCCCTATAGATCTGCCTGTTGTTGATTGGAAATTTGAAACAAATATTCGAAAGAAACGATTGCTTAATTACAGTATTGATTTTGGAATTTGTATTTTTTGTGGTAACTGTGTTGAGTATTGTCCAACAAATTGTTTATCAATGACTGAAGAATATGAACTTGCTACTTACGACCGTCACGAATTGAATTATAATCAAATTGCATTAGGTCGGTTACCAATGTCAGTAATTGACGATTTGACAATTCGAACAGTGTTGAATTCGCCTCAAAGAAAAAATGACTAAACCCTTTAATTTTGAATTACTAGGGTTCCATTTTGGTATATTTGGTATATTGGTATATTTGGTGTATTGGAACTATATTATATAGCTTCAATTTCAAATTGACATTTCGAATAAAGAAAAGAACGAAATTGATCCAATAACAGTATCCGCGCCAATTCTCAATTCCAATTGAATTTAATTCAATTGGATTGGGAATGTCTCATAAAAAAATGCCTGGTCGGTTCAATAAGTTCATGAACAAGATTTTGATTTATTTATCTATTAGTTTAATATAATGGATTTGCCTGGACCAATACATGATTTTCTTTTAGTTTTTCTGGGCTCAGGTCTTATATTAGGAGGTCTGGGAGTGGTATTATTTACCAACCCGATTTATTCTGCCTTTTCCTTGGGATTGGTTCTTGTTTGTATATCTTTATTCTATATTCTATCAAATTCCCATTTTGTAGCTGCCGCGCAACTCCTTATTTACGTGGGAGCTGTAAATGTTTTAATCATATTTGCTGTAATGTTTATGAATGGTTCAGACTATTCCAAAGATTTTCATTTGAATTTTTGGACTGTTGGTGACGGACTTACTTCCCTAGTTTGTACAAGTATTTTTTTTTCGCTAATCGCTACTATTCTAGATACGTCGTGGTACGGGATTATTTGGACTACACGACCCAACCAGATTATCGAACAAGATTTGATAAGTAATAGTCAACAAATTGGAATTCATTTATCAACAGACTTTTTTCTTCCATTTGAACTCGTTTCAATAATTCTTTTAGTCGCTTTGATAGGTGCAATTGCCGTGGCTCGTCAGTAACAAATCTTTAGAACTAGAAACAGCAATCACAATTACAATTCGACTTTTTTATGTGTTATCACATTAATTTCCCTTTAATTCTTTAAAGTCTGGTTAAATACTATTCGTGGATCAATAGAAAAAAGTAGAAATTTTTATATTCGATCTATTATCAAATAGATTCTTTTGCTCCGTACTTGGGATATTCGAAGCAATCAAATCATTTGCATTATTGTTCATATTGAAATGAATCGAAATTGGTACGGAGTTGGTCAATGATGCTCGAGCATGTACTTGTTTTGAGTGCCTATTTATTTTCTATTGGTATCTATGGATTGATTACGAGCCAAAATATGGTTCGGGCCCTGATGTGTCTTGAACTTATAGTAAATGCAGTTAATATCAATTTCGTAACATTCTCTGATTTTTTTGATAGTCGACAATTAAAAGGAGATATTTTCTCAATTTTTGTTATAGCTATTGCAGCCGCTGAAGCAGCTATCGGATCAGCTATTGTTTCATCAATTTATCGTAACAGAAAATCGACTCGTATCAATCAATCAACTTTGTTGAATAAGTAGTATTCAGAAATCATAATCATAATATTCATCAATTTGGCTTAGGATATATAATATGCGCTAACCTCGATCATGTTTGTGAAACCGGAAAAAATCAAAGTATCTTTGTTCCCTCTTAGGAGTTGATCCAGAAGTGGGTTAATTATAATAATTCTGGTAAATCATTGATTCATCTGGTATTTAAATATACGATGTTTCAAAATTGACTAGATCGAAAATTTAAAAGGCCAAAACAAAAATTGATAGATCCAATGTCACATTCAGTAAAGATTTATGATACATGTATAGGGTGTACTCAATGTGTCCGAGCTTGCCCCACAGATGTATTAGAAATGATACCTTGGGACGGATGTAAAGCAAAGCAAATTGCTTCTGCTCCAAGAACAGAGGATTGTGTTGGTTGTAAGCGATGCGAATCTGCCTGTCCAACGGATTTCTTGAGTGTTCGGGTTTATTTATGGCATGAAACAACTAGAAGCATGGGTCTAGCTTATTGATATTGATGCGTTATCAAAAACCCACTTGAATCCGTTTTGAAAACAGTTTCTTTTTTTTTTACCGATTACCGACAAAAACCCGTGCTCAAAAAAGAAAAATATATTCTATTTTCGAATTTCGAGCACGGGTTTTTCTGGGCCAAGTGTATCTTGTCTTTACCACGAATTTTTTTCCTTGGTTAACACTAATTGTAGTTTTTCCGATAGTCGCGGGTTCTTTAATTTTCTTTCTCCCTCATAGAGGCAATAAGGTGCCTAGAGGATATACAATATATATATGTGTCTTAGAACTCCTTCTAACGACCTATGCATTTTTTTATAATTTCCAATTGGACGATCCATTAATCCAGCTGGAAGAGGATTATAAATGGATCACCTTTTTTGATTTTGACTGGCGGTTGGGAATAGATGGACTTTCCATAGGACCCATTTTACTGACGGGATTTATCACTACTTTAGCTACTTTAGCGGCTCGGCCAGTTACTCGGAATTCCCGACTATTCCATTTCCTGATGTTAGCGATGTACAGCGGTCAAATAGGACCATTTTCTTCTCGAGACCTTTTACTTTTTTTCATCATGTGGGAATTAGAATTAATTCCCGTTTATCTACTTCTGGCCGTGTGGGGTGGAAAGAAACGCCTTTATTCAGCCACAAAATTTATTTTATACACTGCAGGAGGTTCCGTTTTTCTTTTAATAGGAGTATTGGGTATCGGTTTATATGGTTCCAATGAACCAACATTAAATTTGGAAACATTAGTTAATCAATCGTATCCCGTGGCACTGGAAATAATATTCTATATTGGATTTTTTATTGCTTTTGCTGTCAAATTACCGATTATACCCTTCCATACGTGGTTACCAGACACCCACGGAGAGGCACATTACAGTACTTGTATGCTTTTAGCCGGAATCTTATTAAAAATGGGAGCGTATGGGTTGATTCGGATCAATATGGAACTATTATCGCACGCCCATTCTATATTTTCCCCCTGGTTCATGATAGTAGGTACCATGCAAATAATTTATGCAGCTTCAACATCTCCTGGACAGCGGAATTTAAAAAAAAGAATAGCCTATTCCTCTGTATCTCATATGGGTTTCATAATTCTAGGGATTGGCTCGATAACCGATACAGGCCTCAACGGAGCCATTTTACAAATAATTTCTCATGGGTTTATTAGTGCTGCACTTTTTTTCTTGGCAGGAACGAGTTATGATAGAATACGTCTTGCTTATCTTGACGAGATGGGCGGACTGGCTATCCCAATTCCAAAGATATTCACACTATTCAGTATCTTATCGATGTCTTCCCTTGCACTGCCCGGCATGAGTGGTTTTGTTGCGGAATTGCTAGTATTTTTGGGAATAATTACCAGCCAAAAATTTTTTTTAATGCCAAAAATCCTAATCACTTTTGTAACGACAATTGGAATGATATTAACTCCTATTTATTCATTATCTATGTTACGGCAAATGTTCTATGGGTACAAGTTATTTAATGCCCCACCAAACTCTTCTTTTTTTGATTCTGGACCGCGGGAGTTATTTGTTTTGATCTCTATTCTTCTACCCGTAATAGGTATTGGTATTTATCCGGATTTCGTTCTCTCACTATCAGTGGACAAAGCCGAAGCTATTCTATCTAATTTTTTTTATAGATAGTTTTCACGACAAAAAAAAATCAAAACGAAATCCCATGATTAAAAAAAAGTTCGGTAGCCAATGAACAAGGAAGTCTTTTTTCTTCTCTTCAGTTTCAGTTAAATAAAACAAAGGAAAATAATCGAATTTGACTTGTGACCAAACGCCAAAGGCGTTTGGAAGAACCTTTTGAATCGCCGCACTGCTTGATTCAAAAGGTTCTCGGCGTCTTATACTAACACGAAGTTTCGTTTCGATCTATGCGCTATCCTATGTTTGTCTTCATCAAGCCCCTTCCTCGCCTCAATTCAAGTGGATATTAATTAAATGAACCATAACTATGTAACCCTATTCCTAATAGATTGACTCCAAAATAGCATACCCAAATTATAAGAAATCCTGTAGAAGCGACAATTGCGGAATTTACACCTTCCAAATTTGTATTTGTTCGAATATGTAAATAAATCCCGAATATAGTCCAAGTAATAAATGCCCAAGTTTCTTTTGGATCCCAATTCCAATAAGAACCCCACGCCTCATTAGCCCATACTGCTCCCGAAAGAATCCCTATGGTTAAAAAGATAAATCCTAAACTAATAATACGATAACTCCAACGATCCAATTGTTGAATCACTTGATACCTGTAATAATTTCTATCGGAAAGTGGATTTAGTAAAACATTCCTTTTTTCGTTGATGTATTGGATTTCACTGAAGCAAAACGACTCATTTACATTTAAAAAAAATTTTCTTTTCAAAAAAACCCTTATAACTTTTCTTATAACTTTTCGAGATGTAATGACTAGAAGAGCCATGGATAATAAGGATCCACATACAAGGGCTGCATAGCCCAATACCATCATACTTACGTGCATCATTAACCACTGGACTTGGAGAGCGGGTACTAATATTCCGGATTGATGCATTTTGGTTAAAAAACCCGAAGTAGCAAAGCCTTGGGTAAAAATAGCACTTGGTGCCGTTATAGCGCTTAAATGATTTTTATTGTTTTTAAAATCGAAAATCCTATGAATAATGGAGAAACTCCATGAAAGAAAGATTAATGATTCGTATAAATCACTTAATGGGAAATGCCTCGAGTAAATCCAACGAGTGACTAATAATCCTGTTAGACAGAAAGCGGTAGCTGTCATCCCCTTTTCTGATGAATCATATAGTCCTCTTCTTTCATCGACTAATAAGGTTAGTAAATATATTGGAATTCCAATTGAAACGACCGAAAAGGATATATGCGTTAATATATGCTCTATAGTTGAAAAGATCATAAAAAAAATTAAAAGCGAGAATACCTCAACTATACAGAATGGAAATCATAAATTAAATTCCTTAGAGCACCCTTTGTATATCTTTGTATATCTTTTTGGAGATGCTATGCCGCCACTCGGACTCGAACCGAGATGCTCTAGCACTGCTTCCTAAGAGCAGCGTGTCTACCGATTTCACCATAGCGGCTTGCTCGAAATCATAATAACCTATTATTAGTCAATCGTCGAGATTGAAATGGAGATTTGACGATTCCACCTTTTGTCGTCTTATTTAATTATTTAAGGTTTCAGGTTTTGTTAACTTAACTTTCATAGTTTCTGGTTGAATAAACTCGAATTGTTGTAACGACTGTAACTAACTAGTTCGAACTTCAATCTAGGGAACAACTCAAAAGGGTTCTTTCGCTTTTTTAATTTTTACTAACTTTTGTGTTTGGGTTGTCGTAATTGTTAGGCTTTTTTCAGTATTCATTTGTGCTAAGATTGATCAAATCACTTAGGTATTGGGCTGGACATATTAGAAACAATAAAAAAAATTCTTCTTGTTTAGTGCGTATGTTGGGTGATGGGGAAAATAAGAATCCCCATCCTGGGAATAAGAAAAACTATTCAAATAAAAAGAAAGGTGCAACTTTCGAGTTTGTCTTAATTCCGTTTTCAAATACAAAAAAAAAAGTATTTTTTTTTTGTATTTCGAATTCAGTAGACAAATCAATTGTTCAAAACATTACAAAGGGGGAATGGTTACTTACTTTTTTATACTTTTATATAGTATAGAGTATAAATTCAAAACACAATTAACTCATTGTTGAGTCAGGCTTAGTCAGATTATTACAACGTTTTCTTATTTATTTGTTTTACAAAAAAAAACTTTTTGAATTCCCAGTAGAAAGGGATTTCGCTAACGAAAAAGCCTTCAACGCTGCCCAACCCCCCCCTTTTTTCCAAATATTCTTACGAATACGTTTTTTTAATATAGAAGTACGTTTTTTTGGAACTGCCATTGAAAAAACAAAAGGTTGTTCATTGCTCAAATTGGATGTGAAAGACATCTATTCTTAAAACAAATCATTTTTTAGTTTTCCTATTCATTTCATTATCTGTGTATTTTTTCTAAGGTAGTTAGTTTAGATAAAAAATAAATAAATCGAAATATGCAAGAATGGTATAAAATCTTACTAAAAAAAAAAAACAAATGATTGTGAATAAACAAAAAATAAACAAACTAAAAATACCCGTTCGTAGTTTATTGGGGAACGCTCTGGGTCATCCTATGATTTTTATCAAACTGAATTTAATGTAATTCTTTAATCTTGATCTATGTACATAAATTAGTGTAAAGTGTAATTAGGCAATAATAATTCAAATTAGAATTTGTTCTATCTTCA